ATGCAACGATGATTATTTTCTACAAATCATAAAGATATTGGTACCTTATATTTTATATTTGGAGCTTGAGCTGGCATAGTTGGTACATCATTAAGATTAATTATTCGAGCTGAACTTGGACAACCCGGAACTCTTATCGGAAATGACCAAATTTATAATGTAGTTGTTACAGCCCACGCTTTTGTTATAATCTTCTTCATAGTTATACCTATTATAATTGGAGGGTTTGGAAATTGACTAATTCCCTTAATACTGGGAGCCCCTGATATAGCCTTTCCTCGAATAAATAACATAAGATTTTGGTTATTGCCTCCTTCTTTAACACTACTATTAATAAGAGGTATAGTAGAAAGAGGAGTAGGAACTGGATGGACTGTTTACCCTCCTTTAGCAGCTGCAATCGCTCACGCTGGAGCCTCCGTTGATATGGGGATTTTTTCTCTACATTTAGCTGGAGTTTCCTCTATTTTAGGAGCTGTAAATTTTATAACTACCGTAATTAATATACGATCCTTCGGTATAAGCCTAGATCAAATACCACTTTTTGTTTGAGCTGTATTTATTACAGCTATTTTACTTCTATTATCTCTACCTGTTTTAGCTGGAGCAATTACCATACTTTTAACTGATCGAAACTTAAATACATCTTTTTTTGACCCTGCAGGAGGGGGAGACCCTGTTTTATACCAACACCTCTTTTGATTCTTTGGACACCCAGAAGTTTATATTCTTATTCTACCAGCATTTGGTATAGTTTCACACATTGTTAGTCAAGAGTCCGGTAAAAAAGAATCTTTCGGGACATTAGGAATAATTTATGCTATATTAGCAATTGGAATTTTAGGATTTGTAGTGTGAGCTCACCATATGTTCACTGTAGGGATAGACGTAGACACACGAGCTTATTTTACTTCTGCCACTATAATTATTGCTGTTCCTACAGGTATTAAAATTTTTAGGTGGTTAAGAACTCTTCATGGAGCTCAAATTAACTACAGTCCATCCTTATTGTGGGCTCTTGGTTTTATTTTTTTATTTACTGTGGGAGGATTGACTGGAGTAGTATTAGCAAACTCTTCTCTTGATATTATTCTACACGATACTTACTATGTAGTTGCCCATTTTCACTATGTTTTATCAATGGGAGCTGTGTTTGGTATTTTTGGGGGTATTGCCCATTGATTTCCTCTTTTTACTGGTCTTTCTCTTAACCCTAAATGACTAAAAATTCACTTTTTTATTATATTTATTGGAGTTAATATTACTTTTTTCCCACAACATTTTTTAGGATTAAACGGTATGCCACGTCGTTATTCAGACTACCCAGATGCTTTTACAACATGAAATGTTGTATCCTCCATAGGGTCTATAATTTCTTTTACAGCTGCTTTAGGATTTATATTCATTATCTGAGAAGCTTTAATCTCTAATCGTCCTGTGCTATTTACCCCCTTCTTACCAACCTCTATTGAATGAGGTCATTTATATCCCCCTGCCGATCATTCTTATATAGAAATTCCTTTAATTACTAATTTCTAAAATGACAGACAGATGTATAGGATTTAAGCTCCTACCAGGAAGTTTAATCTTCTTTTAGAAACACATTTAATGGCAACATGAGCATATTTAGGATTTCAAGATGGAGCTTCTCCCTTAATAGAACAATTAATTTTTTTTCACGATCATATTATATTAATTTTAATTATAATTATTACATTTGTAGGTTATATGATAATATCCCTTATTATAAATTCATACATCAATCGATTTATATTAGAAAATCAAACAATTGAGTTAATTTGAACTGCTCTTCCCGCTGTTATTTTAGTATTTATTGCTTTACCTTCCCTTCGACTTTTATATCTATTAGATGAGGTAAATAGACCAACTATGACTTTAAAAACAATCGGTCATCAATGATATTGAAGGTATGAATATTCAGACTTTTTGAATGTAGAATTCGACTCATATATAACTCCTAGAAATGAAATAACAAATTCATCCTTCCGCCTCCTTGATGTTGATAATCGGACTATTGTTCCAATAAACACTCAAATCCGAGTTATCATTACTGCGGCAGATGTTATTCACTCGTGAGCCGTACCTTCATTAGGTGTAAAAGCTGATGCTATCCCTGGGCGACTTAATCAATCAAGGTTCCTTATTACTCGACCAGGACTTTTTTTTGGGCAATGCTCTGAAATTTGTGGGGCCAATCATAGCTTCATGCCAATTGTAATTGAAAGGGTATCTACAGACTCCTTCCTAAATTGAATTTCTTTATCTTATTCTGATTCACCCGGTGACTGAAAGAAAGTGCAGGTCTTTTAAACCTGCTATAGTATTACGCCTACTTCTGGTGGAAGAGGTTAGTTAAATTATAACCTTAGTTTGTCATACTAAAATAATCCCTTAAGGATATCTCTTAATGCCTCAAATAGCCCCTTTGTTATGATTATATTTATTCATATTTTTTAATATTTGTTTACTATTATATTTAACTGTTAATTATTTTATTAAACCATTTGAAAAAATTATAACTCTACCAAATAATAAAACTTTAAACCAAAAACCTTGAGAATTATAGCTAATCTTTTTTCAATTTTTGAGCCTTCTTCAAGAATTTTTAATTTTTCTATTAACTGAGTGTCAACTTTTTTAGGTTTAATATTTATTCCCTATCTTTATTGAGCTTCTCCTTCTCGATGATCTTTTTTATGAAGAAAGATTATTTTAACTCTACATAAAGAATTTAAAGCTCTTTTAACCCCCTCGCACTTAGGTGCCTCAATGTTATTTATTTCTATATTTAGCTTTATTTTATTTAACAACTTTCTAGGATTAATGCCTTATGTGTTTACAAGATCTAGTCATATAGTTATAACTATATCACTATCTCTACCTTTATGATTTACTTTAATATTATTTGGTTGAATAAATCACACACAACACATATTTAGACATTTAGTTCCCCAAGGAACACCCTCTATTTTAATGCCCTTTATAGTAATTATTGAAACAATTAGGAATATCATTCGTCCTGGAACTCTTGCTATTCGATTGGCCGCGAATATGATTGCCGGTCATTTACTTTTAACTTTATTAGGGGGTACTGGGCCCTCATTGGCCCTGTCAATTTTATCAGTATTAATTTTTTGCCAAATCCTCTTATTAATTTTAGAATCTGCTGTTGCAATTATTCAATCATATGTATTTGCTGTTTTAAGTACCCTGTACACAGGAGAAATTAACTAATGACATCATCTCATAGACACCATCCTTATCATTTAGTGGATATAAGCCCTTGACCTTTAACTGGGTCTATTAGAGCTATAATATTAACAACTGGCCTTGTTAAATGATTTCACCAATACAACATAAACCTTCTTATACTTAGACTTATAGCAACTTTATTAACTATAGTTCAATGGTGACGAGATATCACCCGAGAAGGAACATACCAGGGGCTTCATACATCAATAGTAGTAAGGGGTTTACGTTGAGGTATAATTTTATTTATTGTATCAGAAATTCTATTTTTTTTCTCATTCTTCTGAGCTTTTTTTCATAGAAGATTATCTCCTAATATTGAAATTGGTATATATTGGCCTCCTTTAGGCATTCAACCTTTTAATCCCTTTCAAATTCCTCTTCTTAATACAACTATCCTTCTCTCATCGGGAGCAACAGTTACTTGGGCTCATCATTCTATTATAGAATCAAATCACTCTCAGGCCCTACAAAGTTTATTATTAACTGTTATCTTAGGAGTTTATTTCACTTTTTTACAAGGATTTGAATATATTGAAGCTTCATTTACTATCGCCGATTCTGTGTTTGGATCCACTTTCTTTGTAGCTACTGGATTTCATGGTCTTCATGTTCTCATTGGAACCACTTTTTTACTTATTTGCTTAATTCGCCTTTATAATTGCCACTTCTCTTCTGAGCACCACGTTGGATTTGAGGCCGCTGCTTGATATTGACACTTTGTTGATGTAGTTTGATTATTTCTTTATATTTTCATTTATTGATGAGGTGGTTATTTCTTTAATATATTAGTATATTTGATTTCCAATCAAAAAGTCTAGAATACCTAGAAGAAATAATTATAGTATTATTAATATTATCTTTGATTACATTAGCTTTATCCTCTTTTGTTATGTTATTAGCTTCTATTTTATCAAAAAAAACTATTATTGACCGCGAAAAAAGATCTCCATATGAGTGTGGGTTTGATCCTAAAAGATCTGCTCGTTTACCATTTTCTTTACGATTTTTTTTAATTGCTGTAATTTTTTTGATTTTTGATGTTGAAATTACTCTACTTCTACCTATTGCTTCTATTCTAAATTATACTAACTTATTTTCTTACTTGATCACAACTATATTATTTCTAGTAATCTTATTATTGGGGCTTTATTACGAATGATCTCAAGAAGCTTTAGAGTGGTCTAAATAAATAAGACTATAGTCAATAAATGACGTGTGAGTTGCATTCATAAAGAGTTCTATTGAACTAGTTTTAGTTAGAAAGCGAATTATTGCACTTAGTTTCGACCTAAATTTTGGCTTAGGCCTCTAATTATTAATAAAAGCCAAAACAAGAGGCATATCACTGTTAATGATATAATTGAATTATTATTCTTATTAAGCAAAGAGATATTAAGTAAAATATAAAAGCTTCTAACTTTTAATATAAGCGGTTAAATTCCGTTTATATCTCTAAATTTTTATAGTGTAAAATAACACATTACATTTTCACTGTAAAACTGAATTTAATTAATTCTAAGAACGATCATCTTTAATTTTATTGTTTTACTTAAAGTAATACTTTACAACTTTAGTTCCACAAACTAACGTTTTTATTAAACTATTTAAATTATTCACAGATAATTTTATCTCTTTTGCATCTTCAGTGCAATATTCTTCATAAATTATATAAATTTTTTATATAAAAACATAAAGACCAATAACAACTGAAACAAAAAATATTTTTATGTAGATTTTTAATCTATTTAATTGTAATACTCTTAATATTTTAAATAAGTTATTAAACCTTATATTTAATCCCTGACCCCCATGGTATTCATATCAACCTTTATCACCTACTTTTTGAATAATTTTACCCACAATAAAGGAATTTATTGTAATATTTTTAGTTCTTAAAAAAGGTATAAACCACATAGACCCAATTATAATTACAAACCTATAACAACTAAGCCTATTTAATTTATAAGCAACTCTTAGTATATTAATTATATACCCAATTACTCCTCCTAAAACTCTAATCAACAGCACTAAACTTTTTATAAAACTATCTATGCAAATCATATATACCTCTGGAAAAATAAGTCAAGATAAAACACTACCCCCTAATACAGCTCCTATTCCTAAACCCCTTATAGAATTAGTTATAATTTTATCTTCATCATTTATGTTTCTTATAGACATTAAATTAAACCTTCCTCTTAAACTATAGTAAACTAATCGCGTTGTGTATATAACTGTCAATATAGTTGAAATTACAAATAATATAAATACAACTAAATTTATACTACTTATAAAAGAAATCTCTAAAATTATATCTTTTGAGTAAAATCCTGCTAAAAAGGGAAATCCACATAAAGCTAAATTCCTGATTACAAAAAAAGAAATAGTAATAGGTATAAATTTAATTAGTCCTCCCATGTGACGAATATCTTGATAATCACTAACATTATGAATAATAACTCCAGCACATATAAATAATAGAGCTTTAAATAAAGCATGTCTTAATAAATGAAAAAAGGCTAAATCAGGGTAACCTAGAGAAATAATTCTTAATATAACCCCTAGTTGTCTCAATGTAGATAAAGCAATAATTTTTTTTAAATCATATTCAAAATTAGCTCCTAATCCAGCTATAAACATAGTTAAACAAGAAATAATTAATAAAATTATTTGGCTATTTGATTCTTCTAGCGCAGCTCTAAATCGAATCATAAGATAAACTCCCGCTGTAACTAACGTTGAAGAGTGTACTAAAGCAGATACTGGTGTAGGAGCTGCTATAGCAGCTGGCAGCCAGGCAGAAAATGGGATTTGAGCCCTTTTAGTCATAGCAGCTAAAATTAATATTATTTTAAATATTAACCACCTATCCTCTATATACATTCTATATAAAAAAAAATTTCAACTACCAAGACTTATTATAACCCCAATTCCTAATAAAATTGCAATATCTCCAACACGATTAGATAAAATTGTTAATATTCCAGCATTAGCTGACTTCTCATTTTGGTAGTAAATTACAAGGGCATAAGACACTAATCCTAACCCATCCCAACCTAATAAAATACTAATTAAATTAGGACTTAAAATTATTATTATTATAGATAAAACAAATGCTAATACGAGATATATAAAACGATTAAAGTTCTTATCACTTGATATATAACTACCCCTATAATATAAAACTCTTCTCGAAATTAAAAGAACAAATCTCATAAATAATAAAGACACCCAGTCTAAAACTAAAGTAAAAGTTATAGAACACGAATTTAGTATTATAATCTCCCACTCAACTACATTTGACATATTTTTTATTAATTTAGAAACTCCACTAATACCACAAATCACTGACCTTATTCCTAACCTAATTATTCTAATCTCGTATAAATTAATTTTTCAAATCATTCTTTAACGCTTTACACATTTTATTTTAATTAAAGAACTAATTAGTAATAAGTTTCTATTTAAAAGCAAAACATTTAAAGGTATCCAATGTAAAAACAAAATTATATACTCTTGGACTTTACCGGAACAACAAGAATATAAACTATTAAAGAATAAACCATGTTGGGTTAACCTATATATATACAATGTATACCTCGCTCTTAAAAAAGATAAAGAAACTAAACCAAATATAGTTAACTTACTCCAACTTACAACTCTAATAATTAAATTAATTTCCCCTAATAAATTGAGAGAAGGTGGTCTTGCTATATTTCTTACCCTTAATAAAAACCACCACAGACCTATTCTAGGTATAAAAGATAACAATCCCTTTCTTATTAATAAACTTCGACTACCTAATCGCTCATAAACAATATTAGCTAAACAAAATAAACCTGAGGAACATAAACCATGACCCACCATAACTACGACTGCTCCCCTTAACCCCCATCAACTAAACCCTATAATACCACATAAGACTAATCTTATATGAGCAACAGAAGAATAAGCAATTAAAGCTTTTATATCAACTTGACGTAGGCATATTAAACTTACTAACCTCCCACCAACTAACCCTAATCTTAATCACACTCAGTAGCTTTCTTTTCCTATAAATTGAAATAAAATAAGAACCCGAATAAGGCCGTAGCCTCCTAACTTTAATAAAACTCCCGCTAAAATTATTGAACCAGCTACTGGAGCCTCAACGTGAGCTTTAGGTAACCATAAATGAAGTATATATATTGGTAGTTTTACTACAAAAGCCATTACTGTTGCAAAATATCAGATTATTATCAAATAACTATCATAGATGAAAGGTTGCCTCAATAAGATTACAAGGCTACCCCTTTTATTTAAAGCCAATAATAAAGAACCTAATAAAGGTAAAGAAAATAATAAAGTATAAAATAATATATAAATACCTGCTTGAATGCGTTCAGGTTGGTATCCTCAACCTAAAATTAAAATTAAAGTAGGAATTAAAGACATTTCAAATCTAATATAAAATAATATATATTCTATAGAAGAAAAAGTAATTAAAAGACAAATCAATAATAAAAGATTTACACCAATAAATCTCCCATAAAAATTTTTACTGTATTTTACTTTTTGACTAGCTATTAACACCAAAGATATAATTCAAACCCTTAATAAAATTATAATATAACTTACACTATCAATTCCTAAACTAAATCCAATACCATAAAAATAAAAATCATGATACCTTATTAAACCCACTATAAACCTCACAATTAACAAACCAATTTGAACCACACTACAAACTTTTATATATTTTATCAACATAACTAAAGGCAAAATTAATTTTAACATTCTAATAAATTAAAACTAGAAAATCGATCATTACCGTGACTGCGGACCACAAAAATTAAAAGACATAATCCTAAAGCCCCCTCACAAGCCGCTAGAGTTAAAAAAAATAAAGAAAAATAAATGTCTCCTCCTACTCCCGATATTTGAACCCTTAACAATCAAAAGATTCCTAATATTATAAACTCTAATCTTAATAAAGAATTTAAAAGATGTTTATGATATTTTATAAACCTCCATAAACCACAAAAAATCATAAAAAATGAACAAGCTACTATAAACCTAAGATCTGTCATTTGTTTTAATAGTTTAAAAAAAACTTTGGTCTTGTAAGCCAATAATGAATACTATTTCTTAAAGCTTCAGAGAAAAAATTACTTTTATCTTTAATTCCCAAAACTAATATTTTTATAAACTACTCTCTGATATCACCTTATTAATTATTCCCACGATTCTAATACTAGCTCTCTTATTCACACGTCTAACTCATCCTTTATCCCTAGGATTAACATTATTAATTCAAACCGTGAGAATCTCTTTAAACACAGGATTATCATTATATTCTTTTTGATTTTCATATATCTTATTTATAATTTTTTTAGGGGGAATATTGGTATTATTTATTTATGTGGCTTCTTTAGCCTCTAATGAATCTTTCTCTTTCTCATTTTTTTATATGTTTACTTCTTTATTAATTTTATTATTAATTTTCTTAATATGTTTATTTATAGACCCTATTCTAATAGTAGATTTTTCTTCTTTACCTACTGCTTCAATTGATGTAAAATTATCTACCCCTTTAATTACAAGATGAATTTATAGAAACTCAAATATAATGTTCACTTTATTTATTATCCTTTATCTACTCCTAACATTGGTTGTTGTAGTTAAAATTACAAACCTGTTTAAAGGACCTTTACGATTAATAAACTAATGATTACCCCTATACGTAAATCTCACCCTTTATTTAAAATTGTTAATGGTGCTTTGATTGACATACCCCTTCCAACTAATATTTCTTTATTTTGGAATTTTGGGTCTCTATTAGGATTGTGTTTAATTGTTCAAATTTCAACAGGATTATTTCTATCTATACACTACACCGCCCACATTGATTTAGCTTTCTCAAGAGTTGCACATATTTGTCGAGATGTAAACTATGGTTGGCTTCTTCGGACTATACATGCCAATGGAGCTTCCTTTTTTTTCATTTGTTTATATTTACACATTGGACGTGGTATTTTTTATGGGTCATATATTGTTTTCCACGCATGAATGGTAGGAGTAATTATTTTATTTATAACTATAGCTACTGCCTTTTTAGGATATGTTCTTCCATGAGGACAAATATCTTTTTGGGGAGCTACCGTAATTACAAATTTATTTTCAGCTATCCCATATATTGGAACAGACCTTGTACAATGAATTTGAGGTGGGTTTTCAGTGGATAACGCAACATTAACTCGTTTTTTTACATTCCATTTTGTTTTACCCTTTCTTATTGCTGCTGCGTCTATAATTCATATTTTATTCCTCCACCAAGCAGGAGCTAACAACCCCCTAGGGATTTCAAGTCAGTTAGATAAAGTTCCATTTCATCCTTACTTTACTTTTAAAGATATTGTAGGATTTATTGTTATAATTTCTTTTCTACTTTTATTATCATTAATAAATCCATATATATTAGGAGACCCAGACAATTTTATTCCCGCAAACCCTTTAGTAACCCCGGCTCATATTCAACCTGAGTGATACTTTCTCTTCGCTTACGCAATCTTACGATCTATCCCTAATAAATTAGGAGGTGTTATTGCTCTAGTAGCTTCTGTTGCTATTTTAGTGGTTCTGCCTTTTACTCATGCTTCCAAATTCCGAAGTTTAACCTTTTACCCATTAAACCAAATAATATTTTGACTGCTTGTCTCTATTTTAATCCTATTAACTTGAATTGGTGCACGCCCTGTCGAAGCCCCTTATGTTATACTTGGCCAAATTTTAACGGTATTATATTTTTTATATTTTATTATAAACCCCTTAATATTAATTTTATGAGATAAAATACTTAAATAGTTATTTAGTTTATAAAAAACATATATTTTGAAAATATATAAAAAGTAAATATCACTTAATAACTGAATAATATACTAATTTAGTTAGAGATTAAATTCAACTAAAACATAAAGCTTTAAGCCCAACAAAAAAAATTAAATAGTTAATTGAAGTTGGTAAAAATCTTTTTCAGGCTAAATGTATAAGCTTATCATAACGAAACCGTGGTAATGTTCCACGAACCCATACAAATATAAACGAAATTATAACCCCCTTAAAATAAAATACCGCCGAACATGGTCTTCTACCTAAAAAAATAATAACAAATAAAACCCTCATAAATAAAATTCTAGCATATTCTGCTATAAAAATTAAAGCAAATCCTCCCCTTCTATATTCTGTATTAAATCCAGATACCAACTCAGACTCTCCCTCTGCAAAATCAAAAGGTGTACGATTTGTTTCTGCTAGACAAGATCTAAACCAAATTAAACTTAAAGGAATAGAAATAATTATAAACCACCAATTTTCTTGATATTTATTGAATAACTCTAACCTAAACCCCCCAACTAATATAATAAAAGATAATAAAATTAAAGCTAACCTTACCTCATAAGAGATAGTTTGAGCTACCGCTCGAAGTCTTCCTAGCAAAGAATATTTACAATTAGATGACCACCCAGCTACTATTGTCCTATAAACCCCGAGACTTAGACAACAAAAAAAAAATAAAACTCTTATGTTAAATCTAAACATCCCAATTTCATAAGGCATAACTAATCAAACCAATAAAGCCAAAAATAAACTAAAAATTGGAGATAAATAATAAGCTAAAAAATTAGATATTGTTGGTATTGTTTGCTCTTTAGTGAATAATTTAACTGCGTCTGAAAAAGGCTGCAGAAGTCCTATAAATCCCACTTTGTTAGGTCCCTTACGAATTTGAATAAACCCTAAAATTTTACGCTCTAATAAAGTTACAAAGGCCACTCCAATAAGAACACAAATAATTAAAATCAAAAAATTTACAATCTGAATAACTTCTATCACAAAACAATTAGCTTTAATTGTTTAACTATCTATAGAAACCTCTATCTAATTAGGTCCTAAACCTAACGCATATAATCTGCCAAAATAGTAATCAATTCAAAAATAATTTTTACTTCTCAATCCTTTCGTACTAAAAAAATAACTCCTCAATTAGGAGATAGAAACCGACCTGGCTTTCGCCGGTCTGAACTCAAATCATGTAAAAATTTAAAGGTCGAACAGACCTTCTTAAATAACTGCTGCATTATTTAGATATTTTAATTCAACATCGAGGTCGCAAACTTCTTTTTCGATAGGAGCTCTCAAAAGAAATAACGCTGTTATCCCTAAAGTAACTTAGTCTTTTAATCTTTAATAAGGATCAACTACATTAAAATCATTTATTATTGTATTAATTTATAAACAGTTAATATAAATTATATTTATGTCGCCCCAACAAAACACATTAATTAGATTAAACTTTTACTTTTTAATTAAGTAAACTCTACTTATATGTAAAGCTTTATAGGGTCTTATCGTCCCCCTAAAAAATCTAAGCCTTTTCACTTAGAGGTTAATTTCTAATTTTACAATAAAGACAGCTTTTCCTTTGTCCGACCATTCATACAAGCTTTCAATCAAAAAGCTAATGATTATGCTACCTTTGCACGGTCAAAATACCGCGGCTCTTAAACAATCCTGTGTCAGTGAGCAGGCCAGACTATGTATATCCCCAAATAGACATGTTTTTGATAAACAGGCAAGGAATAAAATTGCTTAGTTCCTTTACTATATCACCTCATATTTAAATTTTTAAAATTAATTTATCTTTCTAATTTACAATATATTTTACTAATAGAACCATTTTTTCTTAATGTTAAAAAATACCATTAATATTTTGATAAAACTTAAAGTAATTCATAAATATTTTAAATTATTATATTTTTATTAGAACATTATATTATCATAGCTACTCTTAAGCCTAGATAAAAATATAATTTAAATAATAAACTATTGACCTATCTTATTGAATAAGAAGCTAAACCCTCCTACTCTTAAACCTTAATTAAAATTAAAATTAAAATCTAAATTAAATTTATTTCTCAAAAAACTAGATATTACAAAACTCAACTGGCATTTCACCTTTAAGTTATTATTTAAAATTTTTATACTACAAAAACTTTACCAACTACTTAGCTTTTTTTGTTCCGAGATTATTGTCCTTATCAAATTAATTTGATTCTCCCTGATACACAAGGTACATTTTTTTACAATTACTAATAATACCTACACAAATTTAAAATTTCCTTTACAGTACTTTTAATCTATAGCTTTAAATTAGAATTTATTTAACTTTTACTTTTCTTTAATAATTGATTTCTTAACACATAAAACTTATAATTTTAACCAATTTATAAGGTATCAAAATAAACCGATTTGCACGATAACTCTTTTCAACGTAAATGAAATGCTTTACTTGTTTAGCTTTATTTTGATTAATCCAGGCTTACTTTCCAGTGAGCCTACTATGTTACGACTTATTTCATCTCTAAATGAAAGCGACGGGCGATATGTACATGATTTAGAGCTTTTATCTTTTAAGCATATTAAGCTTTTATTACAATCAAATCCTCTTTTTTGACCTTATTTAAAAAATCATTCCATATAATTTAAGATTATTGTAACCCATTTAAACTTATTTATCGGCTGCACCTTGATCTAATTTTAATTATAATTAAAATATCAATAATATTTCTTTAAAAATTATCTGATAATGATGGTATACAAGCTGATTTAACAAAAATAAGTAAGATTTTCGTGGTGTATCGATTATAAAACAGGTTCCTCTGACAAGACTAAACCACCGCCAAATTCTTCAAATTTTTAGATTATAACTATTAATGTTCAAGTTATATTATTAAACTCCAGTATAATAGGGTATCTAATCCTAGTTTAGGCCTAGAAATTTTCTAGCTTCAGTTTAAATTAATTTAATTTATAAAAAATAATCTAATTTCACTTTTTATTTTTTTAAATCTATAATAATCCCCTCTTAACTAATAAACCAATAACTTTCACTCAACCCTAAAGTCTAACCGCGACTGCTGGCACAATATTTAATCAGGTTTCTAACTATTACCAGATCACATTTACATGTATTGTCTAATGATTTATGCTGAGATTTTATTTATTATAAACTATAATTTTTATTTTTTACTTAAATCTATATAAAATTTATTAAATTACTCACTTTAATTTTCATACAATTTTTATAGTGTTACAAAAGCTTAAGAAAGAATAAAACTTTAACTCTTAATCAAATCTAATTCTTAATTAAAATCTAAATTACCATTGGCATAATTTAAGAATATTATTATAATACCTCTTACATACCCCTAGATGTATACATAGGATACCACTTAATGTACGTTATAGTCCATTAAATGAGCATATACTACTCCTGCCTTACATGCAAAATATTAGAAAAATAGTCCACATGTATAAATTATTAGTGTATCTAAAACTAGGTCCTTATAAATTCTCCGTAACTCTCGTTAATGCCCATCTAATTATCATCTGGACCTCATACATTAAGCTAAATAGTGGGGGAACGGATCTAATCAGTTTGAAGTAATTCCAAGCTCTCTTTCGCTCCACCTTCTCTCTAACGGAGAAAAGCAAAAGGACCGCTGGAATTACTTCAGATTTAAAGAGACTAGAATTATTATTCTATTACAGGTACTATATCATATCTAGAATAATTATGAAAAATAAATATTTACATATATCTATTTGTTTATAACATTATATATATATATATATATATTAACGTACATATAGGTCAATTTTTATTTCCGTTCTTTAAGTAATTTCTCTTTTATTTTAATTTTAGCTCTCCTTTAACAACTCCTTCCTATAAAATTTAATTAACTTTACCTTAACCCCACAACTTACTATTTACTATTTACTATTTACTTTAAACCATTTGCTTATAACCCTTTATATCACACTTTTTATAATATTACAAAGCTTAAGAAAGAATAAAACTTTAAACTCTTAATCAAATCTAATTCTTAATTAAAATCTAAATTACCATTGGCATAATTAAAGAATACTATTATAATATCTATTCTATACACACTTTAAATATATATTACACAAAGATATCATTTAATGTGAGATAAGTGTATTAAATCAACATACTGCTGCCTTATACACAAAATATTAAAAAATAATATATACACACACATAAATTACATATTAACTATAAAAAAAACGTAAATAATAAATCTTATACACATAAATTTATAATACATATTATAAAGCTTCCATTTAACTTTATTATACAATAAGAACAATATTTATACAAACCCCTTAACAAACTCTTCATTTCAACAATAGAGCTTTATTTTTAAGTTTAAGTAGATTACTGATTATAATTAAAAATTTTATTTTATATTTCTTAAATAAGTACTTATATCAGGTATTTTTTAAACTTATATTTTTTGAAATTTTAATATTACAATATAGTGCCTGAATTTAAAGGAAAGCTTTGATAGAGCTGATCATGTAATTATATTATTACCTATATTATTTACAGCAGAATTAAACCGCTTCCTCAAAGATCAAAACTTTATGTGCTTAACTTTACACTAATAAACAACACTTCAAAAGATAAGCTAATAAAGCTAATGGGCTCATACCCCGTAAATGAGAGTAAACCTCTCTCTTTTTAATGGCTATTCCAATATCATCTTTCTTTTTTCTTTTATTGTTAGTTATAAGCTTAATTTTATCCATCTCTTCATCTTCATGATTCGGGGCTTGAATTGGATTAGAGCTTAACTTATTATCTTTTATTCCCCTTATTGCTACCAAAATAAACTCTTATTCATCAGAAGCTGCATTAAAATATTTTTTAGTCCAAGCTTTGGCCTCATCTTTAATTATTATATCAACCTCTCTAGCTCTAACTTACCCTTATATATCATCTTTTATTATTTTAATAGCATTATTATTGAAACTAGGAGCAGCTCCTTTCCATTTTTGATTTCCCCAAGTAATAATAGGGCTTATGTGAACACAAATTATTATTTTAATAATTATTCAAAAAATTGCTCCAATGCTACTTATCTCCTATTTAATGGAAACTGATCTAATCCTTAAAACTTTAATCCTATCTGCAATTTTTTCAGCCGTAGTAGGAGCGTTAGGGGGCTTGAACAATATAAGTTTACGAAAAATTATAGCATTTTCATCTATTAATCACATATCTTGAATATTCATAGCTTTAACAATCAGAGAAACGATATGATTAATGTACTTCATTTTTTATTCTACTATTTCTATTTCCGTTGTTCTTTTATTTAACTACCTTCAAATCTATAATATTTCTTCTATATTAACTCTCTCTCCTTTAACTTCTATTACCCCCTTAGCTATTCCTATGGCTCTTTTATCCATAGGGGGCTTGCCCCCTTTTACTGGATTCATTCCTAAGTGAATTTTAATTCAAATTATAATAGATTCTAATATAATAATTTCTCTAGTCTTCCTTTTAAGCTCAGCCCTTATTACTTTATTCTTTTACTTGCGAATTATTATTCCATTCTTTTTACTGTCAAGCCCGTCTATGTCATTTTATAACAAAATAAAATATAATAATAACTCTATTTATTTTTATTCATTTATCTTCTTCAATCTCATTGGCCTAATATTTCCATTAACTTTTATTGTTCCTTAGGATTTTAAGTTATTAAAACTAAGTGCCTTCAAAGCCCTTAAAAAAAGTAAAACCTTTTAAATCCTATTATAAGCCCTAGTGCTCTGCACATCTCCAGATTTGCAATCCGACATATTTATTATACTTTAAGACCTAATAAAAAAGCTAATGCTTATAAATAAATTTACAATCTATCGCCTATATTCAGCCACTTTATC